GATTAGGATCTGTAAGTATAAAGTCTTAGGAAACGAGTAAATAAATAAAAAAAGAATTACTATTAATTCATGTCACTCTTACTAAACCATAGGATATCATATCCATATATCACCCGCGTCCTGCTTACAACAGGGTAATTAACGGAGATCATACGAATAGATATTCTATACACCTAAATTTGCTTGGGATTGTAGTTCAATTGGTCAGAGCACCGCCCTGTCAAGGCGGAAGCTGCGGGTTCGAGCCCCGTCAGTCCCGGCGGACCCCATAAATAAAATAATAAATGAATCTCTTCTTTTTATTTTCTAGAACTAGATTCTAGACTAGATTAGATTAAAATCTAGAACTAGATTCTAGACTAGATTAGATTAAAAGGGGGACAAAGAGCAGAATTTTATTCCCAACGCGGATCCTTATTTATTTTTTTTTCATTAAACCAATCGGGGAATTTCCATTAGTATTGATTGGTGGGAGAGAGACATCCTATGTAATCTCAATTACTAATTTTAATTTGACACAATTTATATCATTGAAGAAAGTACATTTGATGGAATATTATATCTTTTATAATGGGGCTCATCTTTATCACACTTCTTTTGTCTTCCAAGACAATTAGAGCATTAAAAAAACGAAGTTTCGAACTTCACTCCGTCCTTATTTCCATTTAACTTCGATGGTTTTGGAGGGTTTGTAACCAATGGAAGTGGAAACGCGGTTAGATGATACTTTATCAGATGGTTGTACCCGAAAGGCAGTAGGTTATAGCAAAGAATGGGAAAAAATGTAAAATACAGGAATTTCAGATTGGATTAGAAATAAATCGGTATGGATAAAGGATCTTCCTATGTTATACTATTCAATTCTCGACAACGAATCCATTTGACAGCTCCGATATTGTATTGTTATTCATGATATTGAGCCGATTTGATATCATCGAGATGTAATTCATCCCATTTGGATTTACAGGTGAAAGATTTCTCATCTCTATGGGGCTCTATGGGATGAAATCCCGAGTTATTGCGAAGTAAAAAAAAAAAAAACGAAGAGATTATGGAAGTAAATATTCTTGCATTTATTGCTACTGCACTGTTCATTCTAATTCCTACTGCCTTTTTACTTATCATATATGTAAAAACAGTCAGTCAAAATAATTAATTTGAATGAAACTTGACTTCGTAGTTCTTATCAATGATTGAAGAAATGAAATCAAAATAAAGGATTCCAATTTTGCGTTTTAAATGAACTGATGGGGCTGGGATCAGCAGTATTCTATGAGTATGGTAGAAAGAAATATATGACTCTTTCTACCATACTATTTATTTTAATTTTATTAGTATTATTTAAGGTGTACTCTATAAAGATAGAGACCTAATATGGATCAATCTAAAATCAAATATTTATCTTCATCCATCATATATGTAGATATTAATTACATATATGTAATGCACATAGCATAGCACTTCAATTCTATTTGATTGGTATTGATTACAATCAATTTGAAAAAAAAAGGATCCGTTGTTCCTCATTGTCTATACAGAATTCTGGTAAGAGCGGGTTCATCGAAAGCGCTGGAATCCAAGATGAATAATATTAATTTCATTATTATTAGTTTTAGATAATCAAAAGTGCTAACTAAATTTCGTAGTATCCTTAGACTTAGAGTCCACTTCTTCCCCATACTACGAGTGAAAGGGAAAATGTAAAGACTACCATTAAAGCAGCCCAAGCGAGACTTACTATATCCATGTAAATTGTGTCCCCTACCTCTATGAATATGAAGGAATTATTCCATTATTGCTCACTCATAATAGTGGAATCCATGGTGCAGAGTCAAAAAAAAGTATTGTCCACCCAATTATTAACCAATTAGATTCCCCGTCGGCTACCCAATCTAATTACTAATTCAAAGCATAATTAGTAGACACTACGTTAGTAGTGGAAGGTTTATAAAGACTTACCGATTCCCTTCCACTACTCTAATCTTTCTTTTGTTGATCAGGCGACACCCGGATTTGAACTGGGGAAAAAGGATTTGCAGTCCCCCGCCTTACCACTCGGCCATGCCGCCAAAACGATACAAAATAGATGAAAATCTACCCCTTATGTTTATATTTAATATTTAATTTATACTTGCATTTTTTTTTATATATAAAAAAAATGGGTCCTTTCGGTCATAAAAAAAAATCAAGATAAATTGGAACCATTAACTATTGAACTATCGGCTGTGAATTCCTGACTGATTCTTGGTTTTGAATCTCAAATTGGGTTTATTTCCATAATTACATAAGAAAAAGAAAAAAAAAATGGATACATAACTAATCAGTATTGATTTTTTTCAATCAAAAAATCCCTCTCAATTTCAATTATATTAGCAATTATGGGTATATGTAAACCCTAGAAGATAAACTGTTCCACAGATATCTAGGGGTATTTTATTTTATCTATCTATATGCTGCCTGCCTATAAGGGGAGAGAGGGGAGCCCAAATTATTGTGCTGT